CCCAGGCGCAGTTGAATAAAAAGAGGTCTTGAAGAGCCTTTTTTTTAGCAGAATGTCTTATTGCCGCTGCAGCTGCTTTTTTAAGTTCCTGTTCCCGGAGTTGCCTCAGTAGCTATCTGCTCGTGAAGCGGGTAGAGGAATCCTACGAAAGAGGGTCAAATCTTTCTCCCCCAACCCTTAGAGCAAGAAAAGACCATCGATCTGATCTCCTTTGCTCGTCAACAATCGGAGTTCTCCCTTCCTTTGGATTTACTTCCGCAACCTATCCCGCATATGATAGTAACTGCATGTCAAGTCTTCTCCTTGTAAGGAGGACGGGGAGGCAGGTCCAGTGGACAAAGTCTGGTTCGTAGAAAGATCTGTCATCCTGATATCATTCTCCAACCTGAGGGTGGCAGCCGATGGATGGAGGGCAGCTGCGACGGGGTTGTGCCAGAGTTACTGGGATTCTGTGAGACCCCCAACTGCATGTGGGGGTTCGCTGTTAGCAGCCGCCTAGACAAGTCGTCATCCCGCTTCTTACCTTTGGCATCCGCTATGTTTGGTGGGGAAAGACCTGTCATGCTATTCTGTGATCCTTCCAACATGGCTTTGGACGTGGGAACTCCCTTCAGGCTATCCCTAGAAAGTTTAGGGCATGGCTGGTACGACCCTTTCCTACACGCTGAGGTGGACGTGGACCATTCTTATCGGCTCACCCACTTTCGTGCCCGGACTATTCGCCTGTTCTTGCCGCAACTCTTCTTGCTCGTGAATTGGAATATTCAATTGAGCGACCAAAGTCACATCCACAAAAGAGCTCGTACTCCCAGAATCTATCAGCTCACAGATAGTACGAATTCTTCAAAACCGACCTACTTTTTTATCTTGTCTAGAAACTTGCTAGAACTGCTGAATTGAGATATAGAACCATCAGCTAAAAACTGACTTGCCCCTTAAGCCGAGCCATAAAGTCTTTTGAAAGCACATCCTCAATCCCGAGCGTATAGGGCGGTGGCGAGTCGGGTAGGGAGTGAGCTATAATGGAACACGATCGATTAACGAAGCAGAAGAGTGAAATCCATTCCTTTCGCTTAGCAGAACCTTTTACCTATGAGCGTTCGTGTGCCATTCGTATCGTAGCTCATTAGCTTGCTTCAGGACCGGAACCATACCTATCAGACGTGGTAGAGATAGCCCCTCAAACAAGCTCAAGGCCGAAAAAGGAAATAGCCAATTGCAGGGTAAGGGGTTCTGGTTTTCCGATTTAGGAATGCTGGAGCTGGAGAATAATAGGTATGCCTCTTATTAACTACCACTACCAACAGGAGAATCAATATAAGCCAAAGAGAGGAGAGTTCCACACACCATTGGTTCATAATCCGACAAATAAATCTTCATTACATCGAAAGGGAAGGGAGACAGGGATATAACCCCAAGGGCTAGAATAGAAAGCGGATGAACGGATTCAGCTTCCGGGTAGGGAATCAATACCGCTAGCAAGACACACCGCTAGCAGACAATCAAAGCCAAGCAGTAAAGCCCTAGCTCATAATCAAATGAGGAACTTCCATCATCAAAAACCAGAAAATAACCATCAATGGTAATTCCGTGAAAACAAGCTTTCTAACCCCTAGCCTTAGCTATTGCACCGACTTCGTACTCTGAGCCTGTAGGCTTAACAACCTCCACTTAAACTTTTGCGTTAATTGAATATGGAATGAAGACCATTTACCCACATCGACATGCAGACGATTCAATGTAAACAGACGAGTCCGATATTATGGGATAAGGATAAAGGAGTACCAATAAAAAAAGCAGCATATTCCGCTATTAAAGCATGGAAAAAGGTTAGGTAAGAGTGAGTAGATAGCTTCGTTGATGGAAGACAGATTACAGCTAGCCAGTTCGATAGATAAGGTTGGTTCCTCCGAGTCCTATTTCTTCGCCAAAGAGTCTTCTTTTTCTAAGTAGGTAACTCGGATAGGCGAGATGACTTATTAGCGATATGAAAAATAAATAAAATATCTGAGTTCCCCATTTTTCATTGTTAAAGGAAATGGTGTGTCGATCAGTGGGTCCAGCTCGGGACTACTGTATCTCACTGCGGCGACCCGGATGGAGAAGATTACTGGGCAACTCTTATTTAAGGTGGCATTGTCCACGGAGAAAGCACCCCAAAGCCAAGTCACGATGGTATCCCCTACTACGGGTATGGCGCTAGCTAAGTACTAGCAATGAAAAAAGACCTCCACTTCCGACGAAGGGGCTTTTTCCCCGACTTGCTTTCAGGGAGTCAAGATGTGACCAGAAATCCATTCGATGAGTAAACGATCTTTGCAAGTAGGATTCGAACTTCATAGTAAGTCTAAGAGTCTTTCTACGTTTTAGACGAGTGGGTGACGGTAGTCCAAGACTCAGTAAAGAACGGGGAAGTGCTTCGAAAGCTAGAAGAAAGAATTCCCTTCCCAGAATACCGAGACGAGAGTCACTCGCTACCTTGAGAACAGTGAAAGCTCAATCCCAACTCTATTATCTGGTCCAGAACCTGCCCCAGAGCTATGGCCTGACAAGATCTCAAATCGAGCTGCAGTTCTTACCGGAGATTGGATGGAGCTCTATCAATTCCGTAACTCCACTTCTTCAACAAGAGAAAAGATCATATCGGAAAGAGCAAGTAATGTCTGACATGCCTCAGAAGCAAGTCTACGCTTAGCAGCATTATCTTCCTACCGATGTCATACTAGACTCTATTATGACCAGCTGCTAACTAAGGCTCCACCCTTGATGGGCGAATTTCTCCTTGATCTCCGTTAGGCCGCCTGCCTTTCTTAGGTCTGATCGAAAGGCATAGGCTTCGACTGATTCTGGCTAAATCGATCTGTAATAAATAAGGACTTTTCTCCAGTTCTTATAGTTGCTAATGCTAATTCTACCTGCTCGAGAAAAGCTTTCTCAATCAAAAATCTCTTAAGATTCACCGTTCACAGGCCCAACTTGCTTACCAATGTTTCAAACCTGTCCTTCCCTAAGGCCTTTGTGAATACATCTGCAAGCTGAGCCACTGTTGAAATTTTCTGCGGTGCTTGCAAGTCTGCCAACAACCAACGCAACCACTCACTGTTACCGCCATAGCTCTATATTCTGCCTCTGCGGAGGATTTTGCAACTACCGATTGCCTTTTTGTTTTCCACGAAACAGGCGAACCTCCCAGCATGATAAAGTACCCGGTGCAAGAACGTCTAGTCAACTGACAGCCACCCCAATCTGCATCACAATAGGCCTCAAGACTTAAGGTCCCCGTTGCTGGCAAAAGAATACCCTGTCCTGGAGCCTTTTTCAAGTACCGCAAAACTCGCATGGCTGCTTCCAAGTGCTCTTGTCGTGGACTACTAACAAATTGACTGAGAACATTGACTGCATAGGCTATATCTGGTCTAGTGACTGTAAGATAGAGTAGACGCCCAATTAAGCGTCTATATTGTCCAGCATCTATCAAGGACCCATCACCATTTGCTTTCAATTTGAGATTTTGCTCCATCGGAAAATAGCTAGGACGACACCCCTGCATCCCACTTTCTTCCAATATATCTAGTGCATACTTTCGCAGGCTAAGAACCAATCCTTCTGGGGATCTTGCAGCTTCTATGCCTAGAAAATATTTCAATGGCCCTAGATCTTTGATGCCGAATCTGCCATGGAGATATTCCTTCACCTCAAGTATTTTGCCTTTATCATTGCCGGCGAGAATGACATCATCAACATATATCAACGCATCAACAAAAATCTCCTTGAAATCATAAATGAATAAGGCTCGTTGAGACCTTAGATTGCCGAAATCCTACTTCAAGCAGAGCTGTTGTAAATTTCTGGTACCAATTGCGTGATGCCTGCCGCAACCCATATAAGGACTTTTGCAATTTGCACACTCTTGTCTCTCCTTCTTTCTTTTGCAAACCCCTGCGGTATTCGCATATACACTTCTAAATTCAAATCTCCATGAAGAAAGGCGTTATTCACATCAAGCTGGTGAATGTCCCAATTCTTCTTTACTGCAACAGCCAAAAGACATCTAACAGTGACAAGTTTCGCAACGGGTGCAAAAGTTTCATGAAAATCAAGCCCTCTCCTTTTAGTCGAGTCACTTCGTGCCCTTCGCCTATCGGCTCACCTCTAAAGATACCTCTTCATCCTTCATAATGTAATCACACCGCCTAGTCCAAATTCTCCATAAAGATACCGCATAAATGATTCTCCACTCCACACCCGAGTGAAGAGTTTTCGAAGACAAATTCTCATCTAGCCAATTAAGCAAAGGATCATGAGACGGAAGCTTACCAAAATATTCCCAGATTTTGTTCGAATGCTGGCAATCCCGCAAAACATGAATCACGGTTTCATCTGCCGAGCCACAAAGTTTACAACTAGGATCTAGGCCAATACCCCACGATGCTCGCATACTATTTGTGAGTAACCTTCCCCTCCGTACTAGCCAAATGAAGTGCAGCCAGCCAGCGGGAGGTCAGCTGAACAGGCTGACATAACCATTTCCAATCACCTCCTACAGTATCAACCTCATCAATAATCAAGGCTTGGTAAGCCGATCTCGTGGTAAAAATACCATCCGTAGAAAACTTCCAAATTCTAGTATCCTGGAGTAGGGAGAACCGGGGCAGCGGGTACCCAATAACCTTCAATGCAAAATCCATAGGTAACTCCATGAACAGTTTCTCCATATCCCAACCACCACTAGCGGTAACATAATCACTAACCAAGGTGCCTGAACTGCTCAATTGAAAAGACGGATCTACTACTTGAGATAATGGCTCATTCAAGAGCCGGGAATCCTCCCAAAACTGTACATTACGGCCATCCCCAATGCGCCATTTTAATCCATCAGACAACATAGAGCAAGCTTTAATGAGACCCCTCCAAGTATAAAACCATGTTTGCAAGCCTCCCTGCCTCTCTTCAATAAACCGAAAAATATCATCTCCTACTCTATACTTTTCCTTCATAAATCGGACCCAAAGACTATCATTGTTAGTAATAAATCTCCAAGCCCTTTTTTGCATAGATTCTTTCTTTCCCCTTTACAAAGCTTTCTTTAGGGATACTCAAGCTCTTTCCGCACTGTAAGCCTATGCTTCTTTGTAAGCTTTCTCGTAGGTCAGAAAAGATGATCCTAAGCCTTTAGGTAGACCTCACACTTCAAGTAGATCGATCGCCGAAGCGAAACTGAAGACATCACACTCGAGCGAGAAGGCCCGGACTCCCCAAAAAATGTGATGGCTGGGTGTGCAAACCAGGATGTTCTGCACGTAGATTCTCCGAGTTTTCGCAAGAGCAGGGAGTGTGTGGGGGTCAAACTTCTCCTCTGGGCAGTAACGAAGGTTAAATGGCCGTCTACTTGGACCTATAGGTTTATGGAAAATATGGTCATCAAGAAGTAACCTTTCCTTAAGCGTCCGTTCACCTCAGGCAATGAATACCGATTCCCTTTCTTGTACGACAGGGTTTGTGTGAACAGCTTAGGAGGCGCGTAGCCCTATAATAGGTTTTTTAATTCCTATCTATACTTTCTTTTTCTTTATTTTTTATATATGAGGGAAAGAAACATCAAACATTACATAAAAGAAACAATTAGATGGCCCTACCCTAGGCCAGACTACTTCTAAGGCATCGGCTGTAAGCAGCGATGTGAGCTCAATCAATAGGTGGAGTATTAAAAACATGGAGGCCCAGCTGGAGATGATCAAAATGAGTAGCCAACCCAATCTGCACACATATTGGCCTGACGGTAGATGTGTTTGATGGTGCACTTCCATGAGCGATCAATGAGTTCACGTATTGCAGAAATTAGTCTATGGTGAGGGCCCCTTTTAGTGCGCCTATTATTGATCTTATTGATAGTAACAAGAGAATCAGATTCCAGTAGTACCTCACGATAGCCATTGTGCCAACCGAGTAGTAAACCATGAGAAATTGCCCATAACTCAGCCACCATAATTGTCGAAACACCTACACGAAAGGTGAAGCCAGCTAACCACCTCCCATTGCTGCCACGAAGGATACCACCTTCTGCTTTCTCGCTTCGGGAAGTAGGCGATTTAGAGCACATGCACATGAGAAACTACCATCATCCAATACTACCCAACTAGGTCCGGTAAAGAGCGTATTCCAGTAACCCGGGGGTTCTTCCTGGATAGGATAATGGGGAAGTGGCTTTCCTTGCAGGAAGCTCTCTATGTCGCAATAAAGGCTGCTTGGATCTTTGCACGACTAGGCTACATCCAGCAGTGGTTGGAACAGCTCGCAAAATCCAAAACTTCAATGGAACTGGTTGCGCTTACCACAATAGCAGGATCACCCAGACTAGAAAGCCTTAAATAAAGGCAAACCCGCATTCAAGAACTGACCCCGCGCTCAATCTTCTTTTTGAAAATCCTGCCAGTTCGAATCCTCTAACCATGCCGGTACCAACTTTATCTCTTGACTTTCCTTCGGGTAGACTAAGGGACCTTCCTTCTCTTATTACGGGATGCTATCTTGTGGAAAGTCTGATCCCGCTAGAGGAGAGAGCATTTCTAGGACAATGAGATCTCTCGCTTTCCCGGAACAGTAAGCTGTCTGGTAAACAAAACTCCCTTTCAATCTAGGATCTTATGCTTTGCTTTTCCGGTGAACAAGGCTGCGTAGCCTATGCTTTGCAAGCCTATCACGCTCGACTGTCTTAAGCAGACTTTTGATTAGGACAGAATGAATACAACTAAGTAAGACTGGTAGACAGCCTTGACTTGAAATAAGAGTTAGTCCTGCTGGTAAACACGTTACACTTATTACGCTCGATCCTGTAAAGGACTTTCAAACTAACTTGCTTTTCTGTAAAGGCTATCAAATGAATTGGTCAGGGATGTTTCAAGCAAGAACTTAGACGGTATGCGATTGATTGCATTGATGATTTATTCCTGCGATTGATCAACTATGTTGCGGTCAACACAGCTTCCGAGGCACATTCATCCCAAACATCATAGCTATAATCGTTTCAAATAAGTATATATTTTAGCTATTTCAAGAAGTATACGCACAAGATCTCAGTGCCTCTGGAAATAAGATATTGGGAGAATTCTGTCAAACTGTGCATGCCGCCTTAGGCACATCTCTCCTTCTTAATTTCACGCTGGCCTAATGAATGAAAGTCAGTCTTTTAGTTTAGTAAGCCGTATATAAGCAGCTTTAGAAAGGAGAGAATTTCAGAAAGTAACTCTCTCCAACCTTTTCTATCTATCCTTAGAAGTAGGGCGAGAGAAAGTCAAAAAGATGTGCGTTAGTTTTTCCAACGAAACGAAGCACTTTTTTGGCATAGATCGGTAGCGTTAGTCCAAGTCCAGATTCTCTTTCCTATAGAGATTTTGAATGGCTGCGGGACCCGCTTGGATCAGATTTCTATTTCAAAATCGAAATTCTATTCGTTCTAGTAGTTGCCGTGATCTTTCGTCCAATGAAAGGAACTCCTCATGC